AGGTGAACCGAAGTGAGTCTAAAGACTACGTAAAGTGGGAATCAGGACAAAGAAAGAGCCCCACCTTTCTTCCGGGAGCTGCTTCTTGTTCACAGCCCCTAGCTCATCATCATTTCTGTTTTCATGAATGGGGGCAGTTGCTGCTGCTTGGCACCAAGATGCCCGAGTGCGCCATGGTACGTCTGACCTTTCTGGTGAACTTGCCCACCTTCTTTGGTGATTTATTGCGCCCAAGATGAAGAGCTCTGACTTTAGCGGATAGACCCAATCCCACCGAAGAAGCGACGGGCTATCTTTCTTCCCCTTTCGAATCTTCCTAATTAGAGTGACGGTAGCCTTTGAATCGGCTCTTGTCTTAATTACCGAAAAGCTACCTTTCCAAGAGTCAGGAGAGCCCGGAAAGTGATTGAACGACCTTCTCCTAGGGACTTCCCTGTCTCAGGTCCGATTCCTACTGATTTCTTGGTTTACTCGGACTTTTGACTCGACTTCTCTCTATCTTCTTCAGTCATCTTGGTGCCTTGAGCTGGGAAAACTCCTCAATCGGCGGGTATGGGATCGATTTCATTTAAGATGCCCTTCTCTGATCCTTCTCATTCCGTGAAGGCCTTTCCCACTCTTGACAAAGGGCTTCCATTGGGATTAGTTGAAAAAGTGGAGTTCTCAGCTCCTTCTCTCTTCTCCTTTTCCTGACTTTCTATTCCGGCTACAGAGCCTTATAAATGCCATGAAGCTTAGCCGAACTACTTGGCTTTGGCTCGGCTCAAAGAAAGAACTGGGTCACTGAGCCCTTTTTTTTGAGGTAAGAAGAGCTCCTATTTGAACTAACATCGGATACCTGCTTTAAGAAGACTTGCTAAAGGGAGCGCTGTCTCTCTTCTGTGTAAATCCGAGATTGGATTGAGAGAAAAGGGCTGGGCCAAGCCTTGATTCATCTCTCCTTTAATTTCTTTAATTTAATGGGTTCACTCGATACCTCGATACAAAGGGTCTAAGACCGCACGGGAATGCATCAAGTCAATTCAGGATCATCAACATTTCTTAGACCTTGATCTTAAAGAGAGAGAAAAAAAGCGGTGACTTGCTCTCATTCTTTGCTCGAACAAAGGACTTAGCTGACTGGTCGCACTCAATAATGCTAGTTTAGTTGGCTTCCTGCCTTGATCGACAGCGCACTCTGGGGGGATGCCTCTTCCAACAAGGGATCCTATCCACTCAAGCGCATTGGATCGTTGGTTAGCGTGGGCATCTCACTCCCTCCAGCATTGCGAATGTCACATTGGGCGTCGGGCCGAGTGAACCCCTTTTGATAGACGAGCTAAAGCTAGGTTCAGAAGAGATAGATGGGTGTGTAGAATGTGATACCTCATTTCGATGCATAGCCCTTTCATCAGTATGGGGCGAAGCCAGGAGGAGGGGCCCTTAGCCCTAGTCTCAGGCCCGATGCGAAGAGATAAGCTTATAACGATCGTGACCTTCAAATGGGTTGTCTTTCCACTAATGGAGAAGGAGCAAAGTAACGTAGTGAAGGTGGTAGGGCATGGCCCATCACACTGTTGGATTCTCCCGATCTTTGATGAGCTCATTCAAAGACTTCACCAAAAGCAAACTCTCGATCAGTGAGCCATGGAGTTGATGCTTGCCTTCTGAAGCAAATGCCCTAGCCCCATCCAAAAGGCTCTTTCTTCGGGCTTCTTTAGCTAGTTCTACCATAATAGGATTGGTCCACCGGATTGCCCATGCCAGCTCTTCCGTGTGCTTGTGCCAGCGGAGCTTTCCCACGATCGGCAGCACAGGAGAATACATGCCAAGGTGCTTAATTAATGCGCAAAACAACTCCCTCTAGCTTCTTCCCCCTCGCCGACGAGTCTATGGAAACGGGGAGGGTATTTCCATGCCATCGATACCTATAAGGTAAGGTCAACCCAATCCCACACTCCCTTCTGCCCTGCTGGATAGGTAGTTGGAGAGAACCCAGTTAGCCTGTCACTCGCACACCCTTGATTATGCCCTTCTAGCCTCGCGTGTATAAGAAGGTAGGCTTACTCTGAAATGCCTTGAGAACAGCGGAGTGAACTTCTAACTCGTGGAAAGAAAAAATGGAAAGAGCATACCTTATATATAAATAATAAAGGCTAGGGCATTTACCAATGAAGGAAGCGGAGCACCTAACCGTCAGTCTCAGTCTGAGCTCTCTGGAGCTATTCGTGTAAGCCGGGTATTCATAAGAGCAGTTCCTAGCCGCATAGACTTTGACTTTTCTTAGTAGGGCGAGACAAGGGATAAGGCAATCAGAGTAGGCTTTTACCGGCTGGGCGCCTTTTTTCTGGGTCTGTTTTCCTCCTTTGGAACTCTTACGCCCTCAGATGGGGAAGGAAAGTCAGAGATGGTTAACGGCTCGAAGAAAGATCTCCTCCGAAAGAGGAAGTGAAGTTACAAGACGGCGGACGTGTAGGTGCAAAGTAGGAAGCTGCCTGGCCAAATAAAGCAAGCCTAGAAGCAAGAAAGGCGTAATCAGATGCTTCCTCAGGCGGATTTGACTAAGCAGGTGAAGAAGATGCGGGACAGCTTAGATTATAGGTGACATCGCTAGCCTTTTCATTCAGTCCGGTTTCCGCCAAGTTTCCTTCTCAGGAGAAGCTGGGTCGCCTTTTGCCGGGAATTCCTACCTATAGGGGGGGAGGTTAGATTGCACGATATAGAAGCATTCCATCATCAATCCTCGTGAAACATTCAATTTAGAAAGGCTTCAGAAAGTTGTCTTTGGCGCCTAGTCTTCAAGTTCTTCTTCAATGTCAATTGTAACTTACTCCAATGCTTTCTTTCACTCCAATGCCACCTCGTTCCTATCTTCTTTTGAGAATACCGGAACATCCTCTGCGCCGTGCCCTGTATATGCCATTTCCGCCTAACCCGAATCTCTTGACTGAGCTGCATTCTTTCCTAACTTGACTTTCTTGTGATGAAAGAATTTCCGAGGTATGCCCTCATCTCCGTCTTAGTCAGTAAAGCTAATCTAATCCCCAAAGTTCAAGAACGACTCCTTTCCGGCTACTCTGGTTTAGTCTTTCCTATCCTTGGCGTCGAGTAAGTACCGGAATCACTCCTATAAAAGAAGTAGGTTTTTGAACTCCCTAACTTCGAAGTCAAGTCAATCTCTAACCCTACCCGATTCGATTCTTTCTTTCCCGGAAGAACTGTCTTTCTTTTCAACTGAGCTGCATTTCCAATCCGTTTAGTCGGTCTCGTACCCAAGTTCCCTTATTTGTTTGCGTAACACTCTTGATATTGAAACCAGAGAATAAGCTTACCGCTCTAAGTCGATCTATTATTCTCTTTCCCTCCAAACCTTCCTAGTCGAGCTTCCACCGCCCCTAAAGAAAGAGATGGGACACATCCGTAACTCAACGAAACGACTTAGGGGCACTCATCTCATGGATACCCCTTCTTTTCTTGAGCCAGAGTTGGGGCTTTTGCGGCATCTAGTTCAGTATCAGATAGAGCAGTCCCTTGGCAAAGAAGGTTGACTTCTCTGTCACTTCCGTACTTCTGTAACTTCACTGAAAGCAGAGGAAGAGTAGGACTAGGAGTGGGAAGCACCTATATTTGGCACGTATCAATAGCAGTAGCTTTAGCAGTAGGAGTAGGAATAGGCCCAATAGACTGAGATTAGTGGGTAGCTTTAGTGGCTTGTTTAGCGATTGCGCATTGCCGTGCTTTGTTTAGTTTAATAAGGATTTCTGACTCTTAGGCATGAGAGGAAGTAAGCATTTCGCGGTCTGGGAAAGGAAGGAAAGAAGAGTTAACAGGAGTAGCAGGTAATCTCAGATCAGGTTACTCCAATTCATTCAATTTCTTCTTCTTCATTGAATGTGTAGTAAGAATGGCTTGTGCAATAATAATAAAGATTGGAAATTAGCCCTAGATTCAGTCTCTGGTATGAGATGAGTGTATGGTGATACAAATTTCCTATATCCTGAAAGAAGTTGCTGAAAAGCAGTCGAAGAAGGAGGAGGGAAGCTGTAGGGGGTAGACAGGAGCGGTAGAAGACTTCCTTCCTTTCTAGCTCTGTAGGGAGGGAATGCCAAAGAATAGTCTAACTGAACTGTTAGAATAGTATAGAAAAGACTCCTTACGCCGACTAAGCACTTACCAGAGAGCTAACCTCAGTGAAAGGTTAAAGCAAGGAGAGCAGCAATCGTCTGAATGCCGTCTTCATTCAGTTGAATGCCGCAGATGGTCTTCTCCATAATAGGAAAGGGAAATGCTCACTACTAAGAGCGCATTCTTCCTTACTTTTCGCTACCGCAGCAGATGTTTAGGGGAAGACTGTCAGATAGCTTAATGGGATGAAAGACTAATTGCCCGGTCTTCTTCGCTCAGTGGTCCTCCTCTGGTCCCAGTCGATTCCTAACTTCGCTATCCCTTTCAGGAGAACCGCTAAGCCAGCCTGACTCGGATGAGTGAAAGAGTTGCTATCAGAGTGAATTGTTAAGAAATATCATAAGAGAACAAATAAAAGAATGATGCCTGACTTCAGTCAGTCAACTGCCAATTAGGGCGAGGCCTACCTCCTATCAGAACGATTGGATAATAAAGGGGGAATGAGAATATGGTTTTCGACCTTCCAAGATGGCTAATTCATAAAAAAAAATGCCTTTCTTCTTTCTAAGTAAATAAGTCACTTCGTGTCCAAATAAAAGAATGGGCATCAAGCTGATGATTTGCCCTTCGATTCCGATCTTCGCGCAATTTATGTTATGTAAAGAACGTTCTTTTCTGGGAAGCTCTTGCTTATACGTGCTGTACGACTCAACAGCACGCTCTCAAAACAGGGAAACCGGTGCAAAGCATTCTTCTTTCTGATGTCCCTGGGCTCCTTCTGGCGGGATGGCTAATTAAAGTAAATGCAATGATTTTCTCTTCCTAGAAAGGTTGTTAGGCTTAGGGTGAAATTGGAGTCTGATAAAGCTGTTTTGGAGGGGGCATTTCTTCTTGATAGAGTCTGGTAGGTGGTCGGCCATCAGAACAATGGGGACATTAGTCCTTTTTGTAAAGCGGCGTAGGGCGTAGATAGGGAACTGTCCACTTCTCTCTTTATGACTAAACCCGCTAGAAGCTCGTTAAAAGGTGAGATAACTGCTTCTAATTCACTCGAAAAAGACCTCCTATCCATGGTCTTAAGCTGAGATGCGTAAAAGAAGGTTACTCTAATTCCAAAGCCGGGAAAGACTCGTTTTTTCCCTTTGTTTCTGCGGTTATGAAAAGCCGTTAATTAATTAAAATGAAATGAAGTAAATGAAGTCGTAGTAGTGAGGCGTCAGTACGGAGTTGCGTCAGCTGTAGATATAGACTAGGCTAAGGGAGGGACTTCATCTCTTCTATTCTCTTTACTTACATACACCTTACACTTCCGCTGAGTCTAACGAGGCTCGGGTGCGGAGCCTTCCACTGTGAACCGAGACTACGCAAAGGTATAACACCATATAAACTTCGCTGACTTTATCATAAACCTTGATTTCGCTACGCTCAATAAGAATCCAGAATAGCAGAAAATAGATTCGTGTTCCGCTTCAAAAGTCAGTGTCGTCTTTGCCCAAGTGTGAACTGCAGACGACTCTCCAGTGATTCCATTCCTTCTTACTTGACTTCTGGGTAAACCCAACCCGAATGGGAAGAAGAGGGAAGGAAAGAGCGGTCCATTTTTTACATTTTCTGAGGCAGACCTATTTGGCATTTTAGAAAAGGGAAGGGAACTTCTCACCGAAGGGGGCAGTAGGAATGAAGGAGGCGGGAAGCTACCGCTTCTAGAATGCAAGCTTATCCTTTCCTTTTTTTTTTAGAGCTAGAGCGTACCGCTATAATTATAATAAGGAAAAGTTTATGGATGAAGTAATCGGAGTGACAAATGGTTACGGTTAAACCGGAGAAAGTCGAGAACCGTCGGTTACCTTTTGAATCAAAGTACAAGCCGAGTACTACGACTACAGGGGGAGGGGGAGCTTTGCTTCGTAGACAGCTTCGCTTCCTCGTCGCTTCTTTCTGGCGACTAGCTTCGTGAGTAGGTGGCTTGGTAAGCAACAAGCTACCCTCAGCATCGGTAAAATCCCTATAAAATAAAAAAAAGAGGCCAGAATGGTGGGGAAGGGGGCCCTCCCTACTTCAATGGAAAGGGGGGCCGTTTCACAGCCGTTCCTCTACAACTACCTTTCGCCCAACATGATCACAAACGAAGACAGAGAATTGCAGGAGGACGAAATGAACCATGTCCTGATCGGAACGATTGAAGAAAGAAAATGGTGGCCCCTTTCGCCCAGGGGACATCGTCGGAGAACAATGTCGGGGACAGGGTGAGAACCTTCCGTTGGTTACGCCTTTTAAGTGTCGGTTCTTCCATATTTAGATATGGAGATAGATCCAGAGATATAGATAGAGATCCGGTTTCAAGATCTATGAACACGAGAGACCCCTAAATATCCATTTGAAAAAAGAGATGAATAAATGGGTAGGGCGGAGCCAGCGGAAGGAAGGTCGCCGTTAGCGCCCCTGCAATCTTTCTAAAGTAAGAAGCGCGAAACGTCGACTTCACGAAAGAAGGGCCTTCCATTAGATATTAGAATATTAGTAAAGGCGCGTTAGCCGATCTATAGAAAGGGGCTTCTGCAAATATCCCATAAATAAAGCAGGGGCTTCTCATGTAGTAGGGGTGCGTAGGCGCGAGGGCCCCCTGGGGCTAGCGCGCAATGACTTTCTCTGATAGGGGCTCGCTTCTTCGACGCTCCGCTTGCTGCTTTTCATTTTGATTTGATAGTGATAGGAGTAGTAGGTGCTTGCTGCTCGCTTGCTGTCTACTAAACGAGCCTTCACTGCCCGCCCGGCCCCTCTCTTTAATCTTTAAAGTGAAGTCAAATCAATGAAGTGAACAGCCCAACCTCTTTGTTTGAATTGAAACTTTTCCAGAAAGCTTCTACTTGTTGAAGCTTTGCTTCCCCCAAAGCACAACAATAGACTTGCAACTATAGTATAGGAAAAAGCTTCTCAGCGGTCGCGGTCATAGGGGGGTTCAGAAAGGATCTGATCGTAGATAGAGACTGAAACCTGTGCGGGGGTAGGGGCGGATGTAGCCAAGTGGATCAAGGCAGTGGATTGTGAATCCACCACGCGCGGGTTCAATCCCCGTCGTTCGCCCAAAAGGAGATATTCATTTTCTTGCTTGCGTCCAAGTTACAACCGAAACGACTCCTGCGTAACTTGAACAGGCCCTACACGACTCGGAGAAAGAAAGCAATGACAAGACATATAAAGATGGGGTTTCCAAAGCAAAGCTAGGTAACCATCTTCGATACTAGTAGCCATAATCTTAAATCTGAGCATGAGCGTTCGTCGCGACTACTTCTATTTCGATAATCTCTGACTTCGCCCATATGGTAGTTCCATGGTTCTAAAGATGCATGAGATGTTCGCCTTTAGTAATAAAGTAATAAGGTAGGTTGACCAAAATGAGGATCCCAAATTGCATGAGCAATAGGTCTTACACGCAAAGGGTCCTGTACCCATGTTTCAAATCCTCCTAGCCATTATCCTACTGCAATAATTCTTGCTAAGAAGAACGCCCATGTTGTGCCAATTCCACCCAGAAGGTAATGAGTTACTCCTACAGCACGTCCTTGTATAATGCTCAGGCTCTAGGCTGAGTAGCAGGAGCAACTTTGAATTTATTATGAGCCCAAACGATTGATTCAATAAGTTCAATAACCACGACCGCTGAATAGAAACATTTAAAAGCCCATACAAAATGAGCGCCTAGGAAAAAAAGGCCATATGCAGATAATGAAGAACCATAAGACTGAATTACCTGGGATGCCTGTGCCCATAAGAAATCGCGGAGCCATCCATTAATAGTAATAGAACTCTGCGCAAAATTTCCTCCCGTGATATGAGCCCTTGATCACTTATACTACCCCAAACATCTGATTGCATTTTCCAACTGAAATGGAACTACCGAAATTGCATTGTACATCCAAAAAAGTCCTAAGAAGACATGATCCCAAGCGGAGACTTCCCCTCTTCCAGGTCGGGAAACGAAAACCAAGAAAGAAGAATTGCCAATTCGGGATTACTCTTCTGTGAAGCTAGCCGCACCTTCTATTGATGGACGGGCCCCTTTCGCTCAGGGACATGAGAACAAAGAGAAGAAAGATTGACTCAAGCACTCCCGCTGGTAGTTCTTTTTGAGAACCCGAAAGAGGATCCCTATCCAAATTTGACTTGAAAAATCCCCCAGTTCAGCTCTTTTCTTCATAGCTCATCGACAACGAGGCAATCGAGATCTTAAAGCTTCCGGGATCTCTTTGACAAAAGGTGCATAGGAAAGAAGGGGAATCTTGTTCGTCGGGTTTGGGCTTTGTACTGTCGCATGATGGCTCGGGTATCGTTAAAGAGAGAGAAAGAATTCAATCTCAAATTCATCACAAGGATCGAAATGGAGACTCTCGCCGCTACCAAGAAGAAATGGAAAGTAGGGGGCTCTGGTCATTCCTGCAGGGGGTTCGGGCGTAGGATATGATGACTTAGGTCCAAAGGAAAGGATTAGATGGTCGAAAGGTATGAGATTCTTGGGCTCTATCTGAATTGGATTCCCGCTAGGAAAGCATCCATGAGTTCCCATTGCTCCCTCCTCCTGTACTGGTGAACTGGCGAAGGAAGAATCACGACCACAAGGTATATTGATTCCGAATCATCCATTCCAGTTTGAAACTTGGCTCCTCTCGCTTTAAAAAGGAACTAAATAACCTAAAGTATGCTTCCATATGCGTCTGGTTTTGTTAAAAAACTGCAACTAACTTACCTGGCTAAAAAAGGCCGGAAGTCAGAGTGCTGGTGAGCAATCCGAGCGTTGCAGTCTTTCTGGGAAGCATCGTTTTGGCTGCTTTACTGGCCGGAATGGTTGCTTCCAGGATATAATAGTGATTGGGCGTCTAGTTAGAACCTACATATCCCATCTTTCTGTAACGAAAAGCGTTCTCATAAAAGAATAAGAAGTGTAAGTAGATGCCACTTTCGCTTCGAGAGCTTAATCAAACATCTTCCGCTATCTTTTCCTTATTCTCTAACCAATTATCCGATTTCATGCTTTTGGATTCTCGTACAAAAAAAACCCCGTGTAACTACGCCACAACTGACTTCATCGCCAATATCTTTACGAACCTTGGAGCGGAGCGGGAACGATCCTGGCCTGGAGTTTAGGAGAGAGAGACTTGGAAGAGCTTTCTCTCAACCGGCCTCCGGATATTCTTGGTGTTGAATGGGCCCCTTGAGTTTGTAAAGCTGAATCCTCATCCCGATCCCGCTTAAAAGAGAATCAAACAGCTTGCTCAACACACATGTTTCGAAGAACGTCTTTTTCGGGAGGTGAAAGACACAAACAAAGCAAGTGATTAATCATGTCCTATTCCCCGCTAAATGCTCGTGTACTCAAGGGCTTTCAAAAGCAGTTCTCGAGGTGAAGGAAGCGCGAGCAAGTCTTACTGGCTTTAAGAGAGGGTGCCCCTATAGTATAGGCCAGTTCCTTAGCCCGGTCAAAAAAAATGCTTTGGTGACTTGAAAATGAACCACATGCGCAGATGCCGCTGCATAGGAATCAGCCTCAAGCAGGCACAGATGGTATAAGAGCAAAATCTGCAAGCAAAGGGGGCATGGCATATAGAGCAAGCAGAAAAGCCTAAAGAGCAGGCAGCAAAGCAAAGAGAGCAAGTTCCAAGGCTAGAAAAAGCACCAGCCATTAGTCCTTTGACAAGTGTCACCATCCTAAGCAAAGAAAAGGCAAGTCATTAAAGTGGTCATGTGAGTGTGATGTGCCACTTAAACTTTTGTGTACAACCCCCACATGTGACTTTCGACTAAACTAAACTTAAAGAAAAACTATTTCAGTCAGCTTAGCACCAATCAAGAATCCCCGATCAGATAGAATTGAAAGTATGGTGGAAGAAGGTGAAAAAATGCAAGAGGATTTCTATCATCAGGATTAAGATTGCAATTTATGATTCATTAGAATCAATCTCACTTCATGCCACTGGAAGCAAAGATTTTGAATCCTAGGTTTGACTGTCTTCTGATGAGAGTCTTACGATTTAATGCGAGTGTGAAGATTGGAATGTGGAGCCTAATGAGATTAGCTTGAGGCTAGAGCCTAGAAGGAAATGTTAGTGAACTTGGTCTAACTATCTTCTTTATAGGAGTGGAAGCGAAAAGATTTGGGGTTGAAGTCAGATGCATCCTAATGAGAATTTCCATTTGCATTACCAGAAGCAAGATGGGCATAAAGTTAAAAGTACCTGAGATTCCTCTTTTCCATAGCACCCCCTTTCTATAGGAACGTAATCGTAGGGAGATTTCGCCCCGTCTACGTGTCATAGTTCTTTCTTCTTTTTTTATACCCGTAGTAATTCAATATATGGTAAAAGAGTTTCGCAATAGGAAATCCCTGAATCGCCTTTCCCCTAACCCGGAATGAAGATTTTATAGCTTTGTGAACGGCCAGCTTTTACGCATGAAGTTAGCTTTCTTACAGCAGCAGATAGGCTCACAGCGGATACGACAAGACCGGTTATTCACTCAGAAACAACAGCGCATTTAATAGCAGCATTCGATGCATCAAGGAATTCCTCTCCCCAAGAGAGAGCAGACGATTTGCTTTAAAAAGAAGGGGCTGCCTTGGATGAAACTCTATCAAATGGGGTTTGGGGCTGAGAGGAACTCGTCTTTTTCTGCTTTAAGAGAGGCCCTTATAGAGCTGACAAGGAAGTTCACTCCGGAAGCAAAAAGAGTCGTTACGCTGCATCTAATAAAATGAGTAAGGCGACGGAACTTCTTAACCACGGTCTTAGAGAAAGAGCCAAAGCAAGGACTGAAATGAAGATGGCTGGGATTGATGCCCACAATCGGATGCTAGAGAATAAGCCAATAACAATCGAAAGGGCAGGGACTTCTTATTCTTAGGCGCCTGTTTGATATTTTGATATTGATATAAGGGCTTGTTTGCAAGCTAAGGGCGATACAGATATTTCATTAACAGATTTGACTGATTCTTACTTCTTTGCACTAGTCTCATAGCCATAGCAATCAGGTAATCGACCAATTTTGAAAAAAGAGCAAGCCCCCCTCAGCAAACAAGGGCGTTTAGTAATTTAACCTACCGCCTTATGTATCTCTACTAAAAAACTTCTGTCACCCGATGGAATCTCGACTTGGGTGAGTGCGGAACGTGCCTCAATAGCCCCGCGGCATTTTCTCGATCAAGATGAGGTGACGTCCAGAGCCACTAGTTAGCCTGAGTACTAGCCGTGGTGCTTGCTAGCCATCGTGGGTGGACCGCTTAGCCTGAGCCAAGGGGCCATACCGTACACTTAACAAGGGAGCCACTCTGCCAGAGCGTGTTATGTTAAGCCCTAAATTCAAGAGTTTTCTTTTATGAAAAATTCATAAAGATTAGGAAATCTTTCTTCTTTCATTCTGGAAGAAGGGATTGGCGAGGTGTGCAGCAGGGGAAACGGTGAATGATGGGGGTTGGTTGGAACCAGCTCGGCTACTTGACTTCTTGCCGTTTCATCAAATGAGTGAAATAAAGAAAATGATGAAGTCTCGTTCATATCTTCACTCGGTTGGAGTATTGCCCCGAGTTCGGAGCAAGATTGAAAGCATTCTGGGATCTCGAGTAGATCTCCTTTCGGGTGGGCATTTCCATATGGATCTGTTAGTCCTGTTTCTCTTTGAAAAAGGGCATAGCGAGCCAGCTTTCTGATCCCCAAGCTCTGTTCAAGTTCCAGGTAAGCTAGAATTGGCTGCTCATCTTTCTTTCCAGGCCAGTTCATTCCAAATTGGAAACTTTCAAGGAAACTTCCCACTGGCATGCATTTATAGCTGCCAGGCAGGATTCCACAGTCCGGGCATTCAATCTGCTTCTTTCTTTCCGACATCTTGATTCAAACAAATTCTTATCTACTATGTGATGGTGATGTCCAATCGTTATTCTATATGATGAGTGATAGCTGACAGGTCAATGGTCTCTTTCTCAGCTAGCTGCCATAATAGGAAGTAAAAGCCAGTTCAATCAGTACTTCGGATGACTTTCAAGTGGGAATAGACTTCCGTCAAGGATTCTAAACCACACATGAATTCGCTTTGCATTATAGAAGACAAGACACCTCCATGCTTCCTCTGGTACAAGGGACCAAGAAGACCAAGTTCATGCTATCAGCCATAAAGCTAAGAAAGGCTTTTAGAAGAAATGCATACGCTTGGTTGACCTTCTCTTCTTCGTTTTACTACTTCAGGTCCCAATCTTTGTTAAAAAACTTAGTTAGCTGGGCTTTTTCATGTTCCCGAAAGAAACGGATTGGCATATGTTGTGATATGCTTAACACATGTACCTTGGACTCTGCTTTCTAGATTGATCTTTAGCTGAAAGACCCTTTTCTCCTGTTCCTGAAACGAATTAGTGTTGATTAGCTGTCACATTCGGTCAAATGGCACATTCGGAAGGTGTGAAATTGCCTGTGTGGAGTTTCCGTTCTCTTCTGGAAGAAAGGTTCACAGAATAGCAAATTGCATAACATAAGAAGGGCCCGTAGACAGAAGTGCCCGAAAGCCGGTCGACTTTTTTTATAATTATAAAGCGAACGAATGGAACTAAACTACTAGCAATCTATGGGAATGATTAAATAAGTCCGATTCCTCTCGGCGGCACTCTGCTCATGGTAAGGTAAGGAAGTTGAATGTGAACTCTTCTTGGATGTTAGCTCAAAGGGAGTGACGTCCGCCTATCAATCATAAGAAAAGTACGCCCTCTCTCTTGTCAACTCTGAATTCATGGTCGAATGTGAACAAGGAATAAGCAGTCTTAGCTGCAGTTGCCGTTGAAGGAGTAAGCGCAGCTATTCAATCCGCATCTGGCTGCTGGAAAGCTTGACTTGGACTCTTTCCTGGCAGGCTCTCTCATACGTTAAAAGACAAATAAGTAGTGGATCACGGCGCAAGGTAGCGAGATTTTGAGGGAAATGACATGGATCCCTTTATTTAATATTTAATTAAGCGGAATAGGCTGTGATACCAGATAGTGAAAAGAAAGGTTGGCAGTGAAAGTTGGTTGCATTTGAGATGCTTTCATCGGCCTAGCCTTTTGAATCATAAATTGACGTAGATAGAGGCATTCCGCTGCAAGAGAATCCGCAATTGGGGAATAAAATGCATAGAATCCGATGCACTCGAAAGGCAGCGAAGGAAGTTACGGATTAGCTGATCTAGGGGTTCCCGGCTCGAGGGAAAGAAAGAAATAGAACGGGAAGTGAAGAGGGAATGCTTTGTGCCCAGAAACAGAAACTAAGACTTCACCTGATCGGCAACCCTAGGATTCCTAGTGAAAACTACACCTTCATCTCGATCAAAGGTGGGATCCCAGATCGCTTGAAGCTTCCTATTCGCCTTTCGGGGGGTCCCCCGTTGATAGATAGGGGCAATCTCAAGGTAGACAGGACTAAGACTATTCTACGACAGCTCTTCTTTTCGTCCCACTTCTAGATTGAACCACCTGAAAACATCACTTGGCTATGGTGACTCTCTGACTGGCTATTGCTTTCTCACTCATTGATCAAGGGAAGAGGGTCGGGCACTTGAAAGCTATCGCTTGAGATAAAGAACATATAGGTACAGAGCCCTTTCGGTAGGGGGTCTGGGTCCGTCTCAGTTCAGTATTGGAGTCCATTGTGTTGTGAGAATCTTTTAGAAATGCATTTGATCAAGAGGAAAGGATTGAACGACTGATCGACCAGGGAGAAAGCTACCTTTTTAATGTCCCTCCCAAAAAGTAGAACTTTCGGTCTACTCAGATAGGAAAGTCAAGTTCATGTGGAAGCTTCAGTCACAGGTGGGGAAGCAAGAGAGAGAGAAGGAAGCTTGGTTCGACCAGACATTGATCCCCTCGGAAAAATCCCATGTTGATGGAGATCCATCCGTTGGGGCACCATACCCCACCCACACCCAAATCAATGCTCGGCTAGCTTGTTTCTGATGACTATTTGGGATTTTCCAAAAAGAAGAGGAAGATGACGGGAGTGCGAAACTCAACCACTGAAATTGGTACACGAAACCACTGAAATTGGTACACGAAGGCTCCACTATGCGGGTTCACCTCTTAATATCTTAAAAAACACGAAATGCGGGCTCAAGAGAAAGCAAAGCGAAAGTTAGGAGATATAGGAGAACCATGGGTTGAGGACAAAGGGCATGATCAAACCGTCTTTTCGGATGAGTACTTTGCTTCGGTACCGGGAGTCTGACAAATGAAGTGAACTCTACATTGACTGCCTAGTACTCGACTCGGAAAGAAGACTCACTCACTGTGCTTTCATTTCATGACAAAGTGGCCGAGAAAAGACCTTATTCTGTGTTGAAGCAAGAGGCATTAGGAATCCTAGGAAGAGCGCCAGAAAGAAGCTCACTCAGTAGTGTGGTCTCATCGAGTCGGAGAGGAAGCATCAATCAGCGCATAGGGAATCCGGTGAGAGTGCTCAACAGCAGCTCCCGGTTAAATCGATAGGCCGAAAGCTGATTTAGACAAAAAGATTTTTGGTTGGGAGGGATACATGTTCCCGTCCCAACGGAGTGATTGATGGAATCGAACAGATTCGGTTGGGTCGACCTTCTATATTACCTAGTTGCCCATCTATCCCTCGTCTGGGGCCACTACCCCCAATTAAAAGTTTCTCCCGGTCTGGCTAGAGCAATGAGGGGAGTTAGAGTGGGGTCTTTCCTTGCGCCCAACGCGTATCTGGGTGCCTTGGTCCCTTCTATTTGATACGGCATCCCTTCGTAAGGAGATAGGCGCATTTCTCACTTTCTTTCTCGGCGATAGAATCTTTTTTGTAAGGAAATCGATTCTTCTTTTCTTCTTCGTGAGCCGAGCCGTACGTTAGGGATAGTCATTCAGTCAGTTTCGTGTAAAAAAAAGACCTTATGGTTGCTTGCTATGGCAGGTCATTAGCATACACTGGATGTTTCCGGGATAGATTGGTACAGGTAGTTCGTCGAGTGAGGGGGGATCCTTCCTTCCATCATTCAAGACTCTTCCCCTCACATTCTCATCAATCATGAATACGTATAGTTTGGGATTGGCCAAACAAAATAGCATATTTGCCTGGGTCCATACTTTCACGCATTGCAGAAGCGACTTCCTCAACCTTCGCTTCACCTCTCCCACTCTCATCGTGAATAGGGACGAGAAAGGATGGGATCCATTTCCCTAGCTTGGCTCACGAGGTGATTCGGTTGGATTCAGTCTAATTCCGACTAAGACACCCAACCCAAGGCAGGGGCTTCTTAGCTTACGAGCTTGCATTCATTAGGCCGCGCGCGGGATGGGGAGACAAAAGAAATGTTGATCGCCAGGCTGGGAGAATAAGAAAGAGCTTTGATATGGTGGAGGTGGCTGACTCGCCTCTCCGGGAATGTTCGAGATGGGACCTGGGAGAAAGAGATGCCTTGGCACCTGATGAACCAACCTAATTGGTTAGCAGAATAAGGGACTGGTCTTAGAAATGCAGATAGAAGGCGATGCATTAGCTGGTTACGGTTCAAGTGCGGCGGCTTTGACCAAAGAGAAATCCTTGTTCTTGTTCTGGTACCGGTACTCTCAGTAAGCGTATTGATTGAGGTCTAGGCACAGTTGACTTCTAGTTCCAGTCTTTCGGGCCAAGCGACAGGTCAGTAGCGAGGGTAAGGTTACAGTTCAAGCTAAAGCGCTAAGGCTGTTTGATCTATCTTCCTCAACTCTGCGGGTAGACCCGGGCTGCCCTTGCTATAGATCCCTTCTCGCCTTTACTGAATAGCCTTGCTAAGGAATAGCCCTATCTACTCCACACCGAACACAAACCCAATCTGAATCTTGAGATTTCACTTTGCGTGAGATCTGCATTCGCTTTCCCCCGGGTCACCAACCTTGTGCTTCCCTCTCTCTCCTTAACAGTCGATCCCCTCTGGGTCCTTAACAGTCGAGTCTCGCTTCTCTTCCTCCAATCGGTCAGGAGAAGAGCGGATGGGTAAAAGTGGTTACTAAAGGAAATATGATCCCTTTACTTTTAGGGCATGTTTACATATATGGCAGCTAGATATGACAGCTCAACATTGACTAAACTAATTAAAACTAATTAGGGCTATCTGAACGGCTTCCAATTAAATAAACGTTTCAATCAGTATCAGGCCTGGTCACTCTCCTGCTTGCGACCAGTTTGGTTGCTAGTTCTTTGGACTTATGAATGAGGACAGCTGCTCGCCAATCAGGCAGTCAGATATGCCATATGTCTCTCTCGAGGCAGGCTTCTCCAAAATCATTCATGAAGAAAGAAGTCAAGCCCAAGCCCCGGCAGAATCATATATATCTGCCGACCACGACCCATGCTTTTGGTTTATCTTGGATCTAGATCGAGGTCCGGGCAACCACAACGAGCAACCCAACCTACCTATCTGAAATCGTCCCTTCAGATGCAGCGAATGCGGCTAAAGTAGCCAAAGTTGTATGAATAGCGAATCGAGGATCTGGATCTGGTGAGAAGTATGCCAGAGGAAGGTTGAAGACTGCAGAGCCAAGGACAAGGTCGAAGACAGAAGGGAAGTAGGGTTACCAAAGCCGAGGACAACAACGCAAGGCGTATCCAAGCCGTAAGGCTATACTTAATGATACCTGGACATTGATCCATGGACTTAGTGAAAAATGTTCTGGACCCTTACCTTAATTAATATGATTGATTAAAACTTAATCACATCACTAAAGCCTCTCCAGATGATACTCTTGCACATCCAGATACAAGTCTTGTCATCGTGTTACCCTAGACGATGTATAGACATGTCTAAACCCGGGTCTCTACCCAAACGACACTCGCACTTACACCCACACTCATGCAACCTTTTGCGTGTTGACTTTCTGCAAGTTGAATTAATCGTCCCCTGATGATTAGTCGTGACTCGTCAGGTCGACAGATAGTATACATCATGCATTAGATTAGTACGTAGCGCCTACATTCTTCAATCCAAACAAACTCACTTTGTAGCAATAAATCCCGATTGGTGTTCCGAAGGCCTAGCGAGTTAAACGAGTTCCTTTTTTTTTTCAAAGGCGGTCCTTTTTTTTCTTTCCCCGGACCGATGACTCGCTTGTTCAGTACTGCTAACTATTATAGGAGGATGCCGTCCCCTAAGGACTACCAGTAGTTTCGGTTGTTGAATCTCATGCAAGTTAGGTTGTGGTTGTATTGGCTGCAAGCGGAACGAAGGCGCTGTAGGTGTGTGTTGACCATGCGCTCTCGCGTCATGTAATGTCGTATGTATGTATGATAGAGGTGGTGTGGTGATTGACCTCAATGCTAATAGTTATCCCCAAGGTTCAACGAATGAATGAAGCTATGATCCGGATAGAGATGATGGTCTTCCTCTGATGTCTCCAAGCCAAGCCGGCCAGGAGAGAATAGATAGGCGAAGCAGCCAATAGCAGTCTGTTCTCGCCTATCGATAGATAGCAGGTTGCTTCCAAGCTCAAACCATTTGAAACTGAATTGCGACTTTTTTCTTTTTATTGATAGAGTGGTATGTATTCTCCGCCCCTCTAAAATAAAGTAGAGGGAGAGAACTGGAAGAGAGAAAGAAAAAGAGCAAGGGATTTACAAGTCTAATGGGAGAAGAATGGCTGACACGTTGACTGCCTTCGAGACTCAAAAATCTAACCCGACGCGACCCCCCCGGGGCGGACCCCAACCGAAAGGCGCTAGACGGAGGCCAGCTGCTTTCTTTATCTCGCTTGCCCTTAGTCTAAAACCTTGCCGCGAGAGAGTTTTTCTCCAATGAGAATAAAAAAAGTTTTTGGGCAAGACAAGAAAGGAACTCGCCCTTCACCACCAAGAGATAAGAGCTGATTGCTGGCGATGACTTGGTGAAGGGAATCTATGAGAGAAGGTTCTCGAACCGGAACTTCCAAAGACCCAATTTTTGGAATACACGTAGATCTGCAGATCCAGTGTTTGAAGTTATTCTAGTGTGTTTCGATTTAGGGATTTCCCAGTTCAGACAGAGACGTTGTTGAGTATGTGGCTTGACTTACTCCAAGGTGACTCGACGTTTCGATTGAGCTTTGATACATTTAGTGTATCTCTTAGTTGGTGCGCTGCAACTGAGCCACTGCTCTTCAGGGCGCTTAGGTGGAAAATTCCTAAATCCAGTTTCTGGGGGGCAACTATGGGAACGAGACTAAGCCCCCCCTTACTCTAGCCTTCGGTACTTTTGTTAAGTTATGGCTTCTTTAGGGGAGATTTCGAGGTTACAAAGACGTGTTCTGTTCTTGATACTTCTGATGAGACGGTACGTGCCAAGTCTTCGGACTCATCGGAAGACGGGTCATCACCGGGTTCTGTTTGGCCTCCGGGATTGTCATATATGACAACCGATGTTGCTCGTGACACTGAAAATCCTTGGCTTTTTTTCCAACCTCGCCCTTGCTCTCGTTCGCCGAGATTGCGTTTCAAACAACTGAGCAAGAGGGGTGTCGGAATCGATTTCGGGGACCATTTTGCCCTTCTTTTTCCGCCTTACCCACCTTGTTAACTAGCGGAAACCTTCCAATCATCAGAAATTTCCTCTTTGGCGAGAAAGAAAGAAAGAAAGAAAGAAAGGCTACTTACTAGCTTTGCGCTAGGAGCTTGCGCGTGGGCCCAAGCTCTATAGGAAAGAAAATAGCATAGGCATCGCAGCGGCTACTCTTTTGCGTTAGGAGTTATGTTATTGTCGTTTAGTTTATTATTTAGGAGTGAAAAGGAAGATCTTTATGAGATGAACGTAATCTAGATCTCTCTGGTTAGGAACAATTCAATAGCTATAGCTTGCTTTAGGGGTCTTAACATCGAATCACACATAGCGAGCGGCTACTACTTTCTTTGCTGCTTCGCTTTAGGAACAATAAGGTTGCTGTAGAACCACATAGCTTGCCCCGAAACTATGGCATTAATAGGCAGGGCTTAGCGGTACAGTAGGCAGGCTGTTGAATCCTTCGCAAATGTTGCAACTACTTAAGGCCATTCGAGCGAGTCTCCTCAACATCAGAATGGAACTAGCCCAGCTTTTCTATCTCCATCCCTTCCAGTACTGAGTGATTTATTACAGCAACTTATTGCTGACTTGAGCATGAGCCAGGGTACAACTTATTCTGCTGTTCTGCTAATACTGTGCAGAAGGCGTCAAGTACTCCGCTTCGCCCCTTGTCTGTCAGTTCATCTTCTAACGTGTCGAGACTTGGCGCATATTATGTATGTGTTTAAAGCCCACTTGCCGACTCGGGCCATGGATACCTTTACTTGACCTTCTTTGAAAGATTCCGATGCTCCTTAACCCTTAATTCAGCTACTACCCTTAGAGTACTCATTTCATTACCTACTTTATCCTTCGTAGTGATTTGAGACTTTCTAGTCGAGGCCAGACAAAACCAACCATTGCAGCTAGACCACTGCATTCTTATGTTTTACGGTCTTTAGCGATCGACGGAAGGCATCTCTGATCTACCGATTCACCACTGAACGGCTTTGGCTTTCTTCTTCTACTCGACCGATATAGTAAAAGATCTGTATGGTCTTGTTCGAATGCCCTTAATTTCACTGCGACCTTTTTATATGAATTCCATCACTCAAAGCTTCTCCATTTGGTTCTTCAGATTGATTCTCAACCTTAGCATCCATCCGGATCGGATCCCTCTCCATTTCATTTGTTCACATTTTTCCACGGACTCTCGAGCTTTGGTGGATTTCTGAATGAAAGTGTGGATCTGGGAATCCATGTTCTTTCTGCATTCAACTGCCCCAAGGACTTGCTGCATTGTATTGATGACTTCTTCTTCAAGAGCAAGTACCTTAGCTCTTTGTCCTTTACCATCCCAACTTCTTCTATGGTGTAAGAACAGGACAATAATCTCATAGGACTCATATCTTATCGAGAAGTACAATCTGTATTCAAGGAAGTAAGAGAGTCTGGCTATAACTACAGGACCTATATGCAAAGTCAAGAGCATTCTAGTTTATTGGTTCATAGTCCTACCCCTGTTGAAGAGAGGCTAGTACTCTACCCAAGGCATACTCTATCCAAAGGCTTTCTCAATATGGGATGTATATGGATCCATGCGATAAGGTTGACCCTCCGCCTTATATATTCAAAGGTCTAACTCTACTAAAAACAATATTCGATCCACTTTCCTTCTATCTCTTTTCCCTGTTCTCTATCTATAAAGTTCCTTACACTTGTAGACATAAGCATGAAAAGTCGTCCTTGTAAAATAGAAGGATTAGAGACTTTCTTGTTTACAGGTTTCCAGGTATCCATGATGTCTATGCCTTGTCCTTCATGACTGCTCACGACTTCATACGACTTACTATAAGATCCATTCCCTTCTCACTACCAAGGTATACTAGGAGGAAGGATAAGACTTGATTGCGACCTTCCTGTGTGATAGCCGTCTAGTAGTAGCTATCGTAGACCCCTAGTGTAAGCTCATGTACCCTATTCCTTGGGTATGCTATGTGACTCCAGTAGAGCTATTGGATAAAGGATTGATTCGAGTAACCCAGTAGAAGAATAAGAGGTTTCCCAGGTTATTTCAAAGATACCCAAGCTAAGTACTCAATACCAAGACATATGTGCAGAAAGTCCGGAAGCAGCTGTGCCTATTAAAGCACAAAAGAGGAAGTGTTTCCTATACTTGAGCATACAGAATCTCTCATCAAGCTCATTCTGACTTAAATAGAATAAGGTATCTTTTGAAGAGGGACTCTAGACTATCCAACTCCAACGCGGATAATAGGAGACTTTACTAGAATGAGAGCATCATAGGAATAAGGAAAAACAATGAACCTAGACTCTAAGATCTTTCCAACTTTCTATCCTTGGTGTGAATGAGAATGCTAGTGTGTCCATAGAGGGTAGGCCTAGATCCTTTCATCTGAATAGAGTCTTTTTCTCGCATGGTAGGAGGTTAGAGAGATAGCACTTACTGATATGCACAAGCTATGTGAGCAATGAAGGAATTAGAGGGCTTTGGTACTACTGTATACATATTGACTAGATAGAATCATAGGTTTACCATTTAGACTTCATATGAAAGCATGGGAAAATGGATTCAACATACTAAGACAATACACCCCTGGAGCTAGTAGACAGATAGGCTGATTTGAGAAAAGCCAAGGTTCACCTAAGAGGAGCAAAGCAAGTTCTAGTGGTGGGGGGTCTTCCTGGTCCCATTTCAGTCTTTTTCATCGACATAGTCAGAAGCAATGGATGTTGAAAAACGCACAAGCGAAAGACCTTAGTCAGCGGAAGAAGACACTCTCAATCCGATCTAGCAAGAAATGCTTTACCGATAAAGTCAAGCGAGAGACAGTAGATTCTTTCTTACTTTATCCAAGAAATTTGACTAGTGCCAAGAAAGATGCAGTATCCAGTTGTAGAGCGACGCGTCATAGGGAAGCTGGCCCAATCTGAATCACAATAAGCACGGAGCTGTGTAGAAGACTGAGATGAAATAAGAATGCCTTTGCCAGCCCGATGGACTTGTGAAGTGGACAGAAGTTCCATAATCGAGATCTGGGCAGGAAGATTTTCTTCAACTGGTTCGGTCTGTATGAGATATAGAAAGATGGCTTCGACAAAGCAGGCTGAGTCCCAACTGGACTGTGGCTGCGAATGAAAAATTCTTCCAGATCTGGAAGAATTGACTGATGCTGTCTCTAGTACAAGGGTATTGATGCAAAGATCATCAAGCCTCAATGGAATGGACCTAGCCAAGTGTAGGATAGCCGTTCTGCTAGGCTTCCCCGCCATGTCGATGGGAGACAGAGTGTGGGAAAACTTGTTAAGAAAACTCATTGAAGTAACAGACATGATACCTTTTCAAAGATTCCTTTCTCGAGAATGAGCACTGTAAACTATCCGCTTCAAAAGGAAAAAAAGAGGAACCTTAGTACCAAATGCTTGGCAATCCGGTGGGGGTGAAGGGGAGGGTTTAAATAAAACAAAGAGATAAAATGAAAAGAAAATTTTCCATTTATCAATATAATGAGGTAGACGGTTCTGCTATAATCTCAACTGAACCCACTCGTTATTCACCTGGATCGAAATTTCCATTTCAGAATCTTCTCCATCTGAAAGAAGTTGTTCTATCGGGGGCCCCCAGGTCTCAGTTTCGCTTCTTCCACTATGAGCGGAAATGAACTGACTTCTTCTCCCCAACCAAAAAATGAAAATCTGAATGACGACTTTACTAAGACTAAGATTTCTCGTTTCTTTCAAGAAAGAATGGAGGAACTAGGACTTGACTTGCCATCTACTTGGTCTCTAGACGACTTTCTCCGTATGGTGCTTGGGGAAGATGAGGTGCTAGACCCGCTATCTGATGTTTACTCTAACCTTGTAGAGTGTGGATTTATAAGTTGCTATTGGGAAGAGTTTTTCGACTTTATTCAATTAGTTTATGGAATCATCTAAATGTTTTGTCGAGCCCTGCTTTCTGGTTTGATGTTATAAACTATGGATTAGTAATTTAGTGAGGGATTGGGGTTATGGTCGGGAAGACCCCCGGACGTAGTCTGTTGCAGGGCGAACCGGGTAACCAAAGTCACGAGTCGAATAAAAGGTAGTTCGCTGAATGCAAGAGGTGTTGGTTCGAATCCAACTCGTGAGAATAAAGACAGACTAAGGGCAGAAAGATGTGTTATGTTAAATGGCAGAATCGGTGCGTGAGAACAGAAGGGAAATGGATCAAGCTTTACTGAACTACGGTTGGTTTGGGTCAAGCCGGGGAGAAAAAAAGTACCAGCCACGTCTTGACAAGGAAAGCGAATGCTTAACGCGAGCAATTCCAAGATCGGGTTCTGCCACCAACTCGACTTCGGTAGTTGATATGGTTTCTTTCACCAGGAGGTGTCTAATAGTCAGGAGTTAGTCAGCGGAGCCTGAGAATTCCAAAATGAGTCAGCGCGGGTAGCACCAGTCTTGATTGACTTTCCTTCTTTCAAGTCAGAATGTGTTCCTGCTGCAAGAGTGGCAGAAAAGGGCCGTTGTCTACACTGATGTCAGGAGAAGAGGGGGGCCGGAGAAGACGAAGAAGCTCCCCTTTTTTATTGAATTGAGTACTGGAGCGGAGGACAAGGTCTTTCTTTCTGAGAGCTCTACCACTTCTAGAGGATGAGCATCTTTTTCCACTGATTGGGAGAAAGCTTCGGATACGTAAGCTGCTATTGACAAATATAGCTATTCCTTAGCTCAGTGCTTGTTCACCTTAGCTCATGTTCATTAGCGAATCTTAGCTCTTCGATTCATTAATCGACCACACCTGATTTCGCTACAAGCCTCTTTGGCACTGGTAGCCTAGAGGGGGGAAGAATGGGGATAAGGAATAAAGACTGAGCCTTAGCATGCAATGCAGAGAAGAAGGGGTAAGCGATCACAAGAAAGCTCTATGCTAGGATCTCCTGGAATCGCTTTCAGACTATCGACTCTGATAGGATTCTCTTTTTCCGGGTGAACTCTTTCAAGAAAGTCAAGTGCTCTCCCGGCCTCCTAGCTTCAGAAACTGCTTGCTGTGACTTAGGATTTATGACTTACTTTCCATAGGTGCTTGACTTGTGGCGAAGGGAAAGGCCTGTTTCAACTAGATTTTCTGCAAAATGGAATAATCTTGGAGAAAGAGTACCGCCCCGAAGCTTCTTTAAAGAGGCTAGGCTGATTCTTCTCTTACTAGACTACTTTTTCTGATAGAGCAGATAAGCCTGACAAGTAGGTGGAAGTCTTCTTTTTTGGTTGAAAGCACACATCAAAATGACTTGGAAATCAGTAACTAAGTGAGAGAATGGCTTAGATGAAATGCAGTTCGCGCATACAAAGAATCATTCTATCCTTTCTCGCTGCCGTCAAGGAGTAAGAAAAGAGTGAGAAATGCTTCCTTAGGAAAGGCTAAGAAGGCCGGTCGTAGATCAGGGGACTCATTGTACTGGTTACTGCTATAGCTAGTGCTGTACTGACTTACTGTACTGGTGCTAGTGGACTTACAGAGCTGTAAAGAGTACTATCTTGACTGGTAAAAAGAAAGCGTCCGATCAGATCTATCAAGAGATAGTGGTTCGCCCTCACTTCGATCGTCTAAGCAAGGACTAGGCTGTCGAGTGAGGATTGGCTGATGGGAGTTTCATCGGTACAAATAGGCCGGTTAAAGACGAGTAGTCAGGGTACGACGAAGCCCGCGGGGTGACACATGGTTGTACTGGTCAGCTTTGGGCTGGAGATCACCGATTGACTGAGCGTGCTTTGGCAGCTCGTGGTGGAGTACTCTCTGACGGATTCGCTCTATTTCCTATTCTTGAGGGAGTGATCGAGATTAAGCCGCGTGGCGAAAAACAAAGGACTATTCGCTCTTTGGGGTGGGCCTTTCGTATCCGAACGGGGAAAGGACAATTATTCAGCGCACTCAAATCTAGTGGATCTGGTTCACTATTCATGAAAAGCCAGGGTTGAAATGTTAGGGTAAAGAATTCTTACTAATAATAAGAAAGAGTTAAGTAAGGGCCTCCAACGCCTATAAATAGAAGCTTCTTTCTCTATTTGGCAAAGAGAGACGTAGAAGTCAGAAAGAAAGACTTTCAGTAACACTTATTCCAACAACACTCTTATGGATATCGCTGGAAGACTTGCAACAATTCAGCAAGAAATAGGTCAGGTGGAAAACGAGAAACTCCAACGAGAGCAAATGCTTGGTCTCTTCTGGGAACACATGCCGGCGATCGATCCAAGTCTCATACGAGGATCGTATGCTGGCTATACAGAATCAAATCCAAGCCCTCGAAAACCGAAAGAGGGCCCTCCTTCTCGAACAGCAGGAGCTTCTTGTTCAGGCTGCCACACGTGATCCCCCGAAAGATTAAAAGAAATGAGCATTAGCTCTTTCTAAATAAAATAAGGAGTCCGTCGACCAAAAGTAGTGTGTGTTCCAGGGCTTTCTATCTACTCCTATCCAAAGTAGATTGCTTTTATTTGGTGTGTTTGCATGTATGGTATGGGAAAACCCCTAGTGTAAAATGTTTACTACCTTTAGCTATGCTAATATAATAATTAATTAATACTTATTCCCAGAAAAAAATTCCTTTTTGAAAAAGGTGGGTTAACTAACGAAAGAAAGATGGAACCAGATGCGTTCTTAAAAGAAAGCGCTTTGCCTTACCTATGATGAAAGGAATAATAGACTTACATCACGATCGACTAAAATAAAAGGAAAGTCGCCCCAGATAGGGAGATATGGGTTCAAATCCAATTCGTGAGCACATGGGTAATGAAGCAAGGCTATTGAATAGCCTTCTTTGTCATTTGAAAATTGGAATTATTGGATTTATAAGCCGTGGAGCCAAAGATGCTGCCCTCTATCAAAATCAGACTTGTACCATCGTTCCCCGTCCTTTTCGGATAAGAAAGTTAGTAGCTCGCAAGTGGTTATACCAAGGAAGCGTGATGCGGGGGCACACACAAAAGCCCGACATATATTCAGCTTGCCACACTTTGGATGATAGTAAAAACCCTGGACCTAAATAGCCCTTTTGGAGAGAAAAGAAAATTGACACTTAAAACCAACCCTCGAAGAAGGGTCAATACCATTGGGTTACGAAGCGACTCGAGGGGTCATACATTGTACAACAAGCGTTTGAATTATGGAATGGTGCGAAACAAAATGTTCAATATTTACACAAATGGGGTTCCCCTCCCGGAGCGTGTTTATTAGCTCCCCCATCATCATATTTACATGAGCTAATACTCCAACGCCCTTGAATTGAAAGGTCCATTGTAACGAAAAAAAGTGGAAAAAAGACCTCCACGTCCCAGAATGAAACAAAGACCAGAGTGCAAAGACTCAGTGGCATTTTTGTTTTTGCCTTACTGAATGCCGGGTCGTACTGATGAGACATCGAACGGATTAAGTGGGTCCCGTATGGTAAGATGGATGGGAAACGCTGATTCTGTGAACAATGGATAGATATGATTTTGAGGAGTCTATCTGGAGGCTTGTAGTGCTGGATCGCTGAACAATCAAAAAAGGCCAATACTGACCAACGTGCCTACCCCAACCACGCATCGACCTCACAGCCTCCCAGCTCAAATGACAAGCATAACGAATTCTATAGTATAGCCTCGCCCCATGTTGCGGAAGCTCCGTTTTTCCGTAAATTTCTTTCTCATAAATGGGTGAAATGGGTCTCGGGCTGTTAAGAATGAGATAATTCTAGAGGCGGCGGAGGGGGAAGGAAGAGAGAAGGAAGTCACGGAACACAAAGTGGATTCCATATGTATTGAAAGAGTTCGGTTCAGCCGATTCCATATCCATATCCATAGGCATTCTGGCTTGATGAATGCTATCTTGCTTGAAAAATCCCTTCCTTCTTAATTTGCCTTATTCAACAAAGGGTATAAGACTTCTCTCATCCCACTACCGCACTATCCATGTCTTATTCTTAGACTCTCCTACCTGCTCCAAGATGATAGATCGGATGAAAACAAGAGAGAAGGAGCTGCTATTGAATCCGGTCTTAGATGGTTGGAAGACAGAAGCAATAGCATGATAGGAATAGCAGATTTAATAGAGATCACATCACAATAGGATGAAAACGAGACTTCTTATCTGCTTTCACGTGGAAATGGGATAATGTCAAAATGCCTTTGAAAAGCAACTAGTCTTGATGCCAGTCTGGTTCAAGGACACAAAGAGCTCAGTTCGTTAGACGTCTCAAGACTTTCAGAGGAAGAAGAGAAACTGGAGGTCACGATCCAGCGTTTGATTGCCAAAACAAAAAAGAGGATACAAAAACTCAGTTGCTTCGTGATTTGAACAAGGTATCTAAGGATTTGGCAGAATGGAAAAACTTTGAAGAGGAGATCAAACGAGCAGATGACAACTGGTATGGGGGAAAAGAGAGACTAGCTCAAGCCAACACCAGTTGGCAACTTTTCAAGGAGCTTTAAAAGCTTTCCAATTTAATTTATAAGGGTTGGATTTCAATTCATGTAACTTTACTTCGATTTTCCCTTTCGAATCAGAACTTCCCTCAGTCTTCTCTTCATTTGGCTTTACCGCCACTTACACTGGGCCAACTTCACTCGAGTCAAACTTGGCCTCACGGAAGTTTGAACAAGCGGGTGAATCAAATTCTTTAACTGGGTCTTTTTTGGTCTTTTAAACTTTGACTTCCCATTTTCTGTACTGCATCGTTCCAAAATTTACCACAGTCTGCTTTTCCGGAGAACTCCCTCCCTTTTGATTTGAAGACTTTCTTGCTTGCCGCCGGCTCAAGCTACAGTCTATCTCCTCCTCTTCCTACCCTATCCTCCTCAATGGATCTCCGCATGGCTAGTTCCGAGGTACAAATGGCATTCGACCCCCTCTCCCC